GATTTGACCGACCCTGCCCCTGCTACAACATTTGCACATTTAGATGCTACTACCGTACTATCAAGAGGATTAGCTGCCAAGGGCATCTATCCAGCAGTGGATCCTTTAGATTCAACGTCAACGATGCTCCAACCTAGGATCGTAGGCGAAGAACATTATGAAACTGCGCAAAGAGTTAAGCAAACTTCACAACGTTACAAAGAACTTCAGGATATTATAGCTATCCTTGGGTTGGACGAATTATCTGAAGAGGATCGTTTAACCGTAGCAAGAGCACGAAAAATTGAGCGTTTCTTATCACAACCCTTCTTCGTAGCAGAAGTTTTTACCGGTTCTCCAGGAAAATATGTTGGTCTCGCAGAAACAATTAGGGGGTTTCAACTGATCCTTTCCGGAGAATTAGATGGTCTTCCCGAGCAGGCCTTTTATTTGGTAGGTAACATCGATGAAGCTACCGCGAAGGCTATGAACTTAGATGTGGAGAGCAAATTGAAGAAATGACCCTAAAGCTTTGTGTACTGACTCCTAATCGAATTATTTGGGATTCAGAAGTGACAGAAATTTTTTTATCTACTAATAGTGGCCAAATTGGTGTATTACCAAATCACGCCCCTATTGCCACAGCAGTAGATATAGGTATTTTGAGAATATGCCTTAACGATCAACGGGTAACGATGGCTCTGATGGGTGGTTTCGCTAGAATAGGCAATAATGAGATCACCATTTTAGTAAATGATGGTGAGAGGGGTAGTGACATTGATCCGCAAGAAGCTCAGCGAACTCTTGAAATAGCTGAAGCTAACTTGAGTAAAGCTGAAGGCAAGAGACAGGTAATTGAGGCGAATCTAGCTCTCAGACGAGCTAGGACACGCGTAGAGGCTGTCAATGCTATTTCGTTTTCGTAATCGTCGATGCATCACATCAGAATAATCAAAAGAAGCTCCGTTTATACACCTTATTTGGATTCCACCAATTGGATACAATCAAGTGTAATCTGATGCAAGGAAAAAAATACAAACATAAAGTATGAATAGTGGGAGGATAATAGGGAAAGGGTAAAAGATTAATTAAAAAATAGGAAAAGGGTGGGTAGAAAAACTTATTAGAGACCATTGACTGCGGTATCTAATAAGTTATACCTACTATTGGATTTGAACCAATGACTCCTGCCGTATGAAAGCAATACTCTAACCGCTGAGTTAAGTAGGTCATTTATCATCACAAAGAAAAAAAAAGTAATACCCCTCGCATGGGCATTATAGATGGAATACTACTTCTAAGCAATACCAATCTTTGTCAGTAAAGGGGTCAGAGAGCTATCATATGGGACCATAGAATATCCATCTTGACAAGATATTATCTAGATGTTAAGATATCTATGACAAGGGCTATAGCTCAGTTAGGTAGAGCACCTCGTTTACACGCGCGCCAATGCTTTTTCAGGGGAGTTCATCATGCAATCAACAGAATTGATCTTATTGAGAAATCGGTGTCTTACTCCATGGATTCGAGGGAACAAGAGAACAATAGCCTGACAAATCTTTGGTTCGGTCCGATTCAGGTACCAATTAAAAATAGAACCCATCATTGATTTGATAATTGATAAGGTGAATACCTAGTCTATTCAATGCTAGGCATAATGAGTATAAGGACCTCAAAATAACATAACCTCTTTTCGCCCTATGAGCTTTAAGGTGTATGAAGTATCATATTTGACTCTTTGAGCGGAGCGATAGAGACTCAACCTAAGTTAGGTTGATCTAGGCCGGAGGCAGACCTACGTCAAGGCAATCCTTCTTTGAAAACACTTTGGTATTGCTCCTGGATCAGAATACAAAAAATGAATCAGAGCACGTGGAACCATCTCGTTATCTTCCTGTCAAGAAAAAGTATGGTGGACTGGCCGATTCTTATATCAGTTAACGAAAGAGCCCAATGCAAAAAAAATGCATGTTGGGTCTTTGAAACAGTTCGAATCATTTAGATAATACTCAGTTTGATCTGTTTTACCGAGAAGGTCTACGGTTCGAGTCCGTATAGCCCTATATATTTTGTATATTTTATTTTGACATCCGTGTCATTTTGACATTTTTGTGTAGCTCTCATTTTCTCACATTAGTGCTTGTGGCTGGCCCGCGCGGTGGGTTGGCAAAGCAAGTAGTCTTCTGTTTCTGCACAATACTTATTTTCCAACCTAATCTAATTCAATTGTTCATCATTCCAATTCTACTGGTCCTTCCTTCCGATACAGACTTTATGCAAGCAAGAAGATTGGGGGCCCATTTGAACTTGCACGGGCTGGGGATCCTTCTGACTCATCGCTTTGTTGTTCCACAATAACTCCAATGCAATGCATTGTTTCAGAGATAAAAAATGGACGCTAACCTATAACCTAAACGTATCAACGTTTGCACCCTCTTCTATTTCTATGAGTCTATTTTTGGATTTGGTCTGTCGAATCGTTCAACAACGCCTGATTCCATTAGAAGTATCTTATGCG